TTACACGATCCAGTTCGTTTATTCTCGACGACTTGGTTGATAGGAATCGCGAGATGGCTAGATCTTAGAAATGATGAATCGGTTTCATTTTATATGCCTGTTACTTTCTCTTTTTTCGTGCCGTCTATAATGATAGATGAATCCAAAACTTTCAATTGGACTTATTATTTCAATTGGTATTTTTGTATATCTTCCTATGTTAGAAAAATGGAAACTTAGGTAAATACTTTAGAAACATATGTATAAAAATACCATATTTCATTTAGCCCTTTCATGCTTACTATAACCAGTTATTTCGGTTTTCTACTAGTGGCTTTAACTATAACTTCAGCTTTATTTATTGGTCTGAGCAAGATACGACTTATTTAAAATTTCTATTTGAAAGAAACAATTCAGAAAGGAAATGCTTCTGTGAGATTCTGTGTATTCTAGAGTTATTTACCATGTCAATTGTCAATTCTTGGTCATTGAGATTCACATCAATTCGGATTAATATTTAGGTATAGATATTACCGCTTTTTTTCTCCTTTTCAAAAAATGGAAATGATTGAAGTTTTTCTATTTGGAATCGTGTTAGGTCTAATTCCTATTACTTTGGCTGGATTATTCGTAACTGCATATTTACAATACAGGCGTGGCGATCAGTTGGACCTTTGATTAATTCACATTTCTTTTTTTGATTGGCCTCCTCCTTTCTTTAATCCACAGGAGGTCAAATTCTAATTGTTGTGCAAGCGACTGAATCCATTTCAGTCTAATTGAATTCATGAAGAAAAAATCACGCTCTGTAGGATTTGAACCTACGACATCGGGTTTTGGAGACCCACGTTCTACCGAACTGAACTAAGAGCGCTTTCTTATCAGAATAGAAAAGGATGTAAAGAAAAGATTTTTTTTAAACTAATCCATTTTCATTTTATATCTATATATTCTATAGTTTCATAAAAATGAACTTCCGCGCAACGCAATTTGAATCGATCTCAGCTGATTCCTCGTTACTGCTCAACGGGGCAGTAATAGGTAGGGATGACAGGATTTGAACCCGTGACATTTTGTACCCAAAACAAACGCGCTACCAAGCTGCGCCACATCCCTTCAAATTGTTCTACAGTATAATTGTAGAGAATTCCTTTCTTGTTTTCCACATCCCTATTTCCTGCATTGAGACACACAGCTTTTCTGTCCATTTCGTCTTTTTTGGCCTCATTTAACATATTTTTACATATAATAATAAGAAAAGGAAATCTTATGGATCGTTGTAAATTTCAATTGGAATTAGGGATTCCGTGTACAACTCTAAACGGCCCTTAACTACATATGCATCTAATCATATATGCATTATCTTTATGTATTACAATAAAAAAGGAGGTTTTTCAATGCGAGATCTAAAAACATATCTCTCCGTGGCCCCAGTACTAAGTACGTTATGGTTCGGGGCTTTAGCAGGTATATTGATAGAGATTAATCGTTTTTTCCCCGATGCGTTGACATTCCCCTTTTTTTCATTCTAGCTATTGACACCGGAAGGAATGAAGAAGATTAGAAATAGAATCAAATATCTGTGACTAATCCCCCCTCCCTCTTTTCTCTTTTTTCCCTTTTTTTTTTCTAATTTTTAGAATTTAGAATAAGGGACGAAAGAGAAAGAATAAAAATGGATTCAACGTCTGCGAGACTCAGGTTCAAATTCGAATTAAAAATAGAGACGTGGGGGTAGAGTAGGAAAATCGGGGTCTAGGGCAAGAATACAAGATCTTTAACTGCCCTTCGGAGTTAAATAGAATTTCGAACTCATTCTCATTGTCTTGCTTATTATTTACTCTTGCTTATTATTTACTATGGCTTTTATGGCTTTGCTTTGATTTAATTGATTTTGATCTTTTAGAGTTGGATTTCAAGTTAATAACTTTTATTTTTTCCTTCCTTTCTTTTTCTTCATTTCGAATCAAAATAGAAGAGTTGAGTAAATCATCTTTTTCTTCATTTCGAATCAAAATAGAAGAGTTGAGTAAATCAAAAATCCAAAGGAGGTTCATGGCCAAGAGAAAAGATGCGCGGGTAACGGTAATTTTGGAATGTACCAGTTGTATACAAAACGGTGTTAAGAAGGTATCAACGGGTATTTCCAGATATATTACTCAAAAGAACCGGCACAATACGCCCAATCGATTAGAATTGAGAAAATTCTGTCCCTATTGTTACAAACATATGATTCATGGGGAAATAAAGAAATAGATTGAACCGAGTATGTCTTATCCTTGAAAGGAGAAAAATGACATTATATAGAACACATTGAAATATAAATAGAAGATATTGCATTTAAATAAAAAGAATCCTATTTGGAGTTAAAATTACAATTAAGAAATATTTCGGGATAAGAAATAAACTAAACAAACAAACCATGGATAAATCCAAGCGACCTTTTCTTAAATCCAAGCGATCTTTTCGTAGGCGTTTGCCCCCGATTCAATCGGGGGATCGAATTGATTATAGAAACATGAGTTTAATTAGTCGATTTATTAGTGAACAGGGAAAAATATTATCTAGACGAGTAAATAGATTGACCTTGAAACAACAACGATTAATTACTATTGCTATAAAACAAGCTCGTATTTTATCTTTGTTACCTTTTCTCAATAATGAGAAACAATTTGAAAGAATCGAGTCGACCACTAGAACTACTGGTCTTAGAACCAGAAATAAATAGGCTTATTTTTTGTTCACTTCAATCAGAATTCCAATTTGAACTCAAACATGGATTGGTGTTTTATTTGACAAATCTTAGAATCCAGATTATTGTGTCGTAAAAAAAAAACGAATCGGAAAAAAAAAGATTTTTTTATTGAACGTGTTCATTCATTTTGACTACTTTAGCGCATTTCTCATAGTAATTTTGACTTCAACTCCACCCTCCCGGAGTTCATTCTCCGGGGAACCCCATTTAAATTATTTCGGTGTATTCTTTCCAATCTACTTTTTCTCTGATTTCGTTGGAAATCATATAAAGACAATTCCTATTTGATATAGCTATTTGGGCCAGTATTTTACGATTAAGAAGCAACTGCCTCTTATATAGATCATGTATTAATTTACTATAACTATAAGATACTCCCTTTTCTCGAATTACTGCGTTTATTCGAGTGATCCACAAACGACGAAAATTTCTCTTTTGCTTATCTCTATCCCGATGAGCCGAAACCAAAGCTCTTATTTTCTGTTGAGTAATAGTTCGAGTAAGTCTTGAGTGAGATCCTCGAAAACTTGATGCAAATAAACGAATTTTTGTTCTACGTTTCCGGGCTATATATCCGCGTTTAACTCTAGTCATTGAATAAATAAAATTTTGACAAATAACTAATTGATTTTTTTCTTTCAGTTATTATTTTTCCCGTCCTGGCCTATTAATAACTAATAACCAAACGGATTTTTCCAATGTATAAAATACAAATTCCAATGGCTTTGGCTACTATAACCTTCCCGACCACGATTTTTTCTTTTTTGGGGTATTTTACTGGGAAATATGAAAAAAATTGTGGGTTTCCTCGTTTCTATGGTTACTTCTTAAACGGTGAGGTCTTCTCTATACACCGGAGCCCTTACTTCATTTAATATTTCATCAATGTTATTGGTAACTTGTATAGTTCACACCACACTCTTTGGCTCTACCTATGAATTATCCAGTAACAGGTCTTTCACAATGAGACCCGCCTATACAGTAACGGTATTTAATTAGGAAAGTTAGCTGGGTAGCTGACCCTCGTAGTCCGTTCTTGACTGAGCGAGAACTTCTTTTTTTTTTTCATTTTAATAAGATTTTTCCGCTTAATGGATAATCAGTTGCTACCAATGGAGAATTGTTTCTCATCTTAAATTCAGGTGATTGAATTTGCACCAACGGAAACCATAAACTTTATACACAATAGAAGGATAGATTTGCTTATTTTTAGATAGTGAATGGAGTTCCTTCTTCCATTCTATCCTATTCATTAGTACTGATCAGTCATACTGGAAGCAGTTTTCTTGCTTTTTCCTGTCAGCTCATGATCTAAACGAGTCGCACATACACCCTAGTACATGTTCCTCGACGCTGAGGACATCCCCGAAGAGCGGGGGATTTCGTGACATTTCGAATGGGCTGTCTTGTATTTCTAATAAGTTGTTTAATAGTTGGCATGTTGAGTCATATATATAATGGGCTGGTTTAGATTGATCCTAACCGGATTTTTTATTTATTTATATAGTAAACTCGGAGATAAAATATCAAATCACAGATTTGCACAAAATCCACTTTTTCATTCAACTGCTACAAGATCAACAATTCCATAAGTTTGGGCTTCTGTTGCTGACATAAAAACGTCTCTTTCCATGTCTTCAGATACAACCCATAAAGGTTTACGCGTCCTTTGTACATAAACCCTTGTGATGGTTTCGCGTAGTTTCAGCAGTTCTTCCGCTTCCAGGATAAATTCTCCCGTTTGTGCCTCATAAAAAGAACTAGCAGGTTGATGCATCATTACCCTGATAATAGAAGGTTTCTCTATCTGGTGTGATGAAAGAAACAGAAAAGAAAGATAAAGAATAATAGGAAAAAGGATAGAATTGAACAACCGTACGGGCATTATCTTTTATGCATTGCATACGGCTCTATAATCAAATTGACCCCTAACTTTTCCATTCAAGAAAGATAAAAAATAGAATCTATTAGCCCCAGATGGGTAAATGATCAAAATGCCACCCTTCTTTTTTTTTTCGGAGGAGTTCAAAAATACTATGATGGCTCCGTTGCTTTCTATTTTAAAATGGATTTTTTTTGTCTTTGATTCAGCAATCCCAAAGTTTCTTTTTGAGCCAATCAAAAAAATTTGGTTTTTTCGCACTCTTTTTTTTTATAACTTAAATATTGTTAAGAGCCCGTTAGTGTAAAAACAAACAAGTTTGTGACGCTGAATTGGACTTCCGATAGATAAGAGAAAGTCGGAAATATCTTTTATCTCATACTACTCTCTCGATACATAATCAAATCTTTTGAAAAAAAAATACAAAATTTTTCATATCGAATTCGAAGTGCCATGCTATTATTACTTAATATTCATATGGCGAAGGCATAGTTTTCTTTTTTCTCTCAAATAAAAAAACTTCATTGGCGCCAAGCGTGAGGGAATGCTAGACGTTTGGTAATTTCTCCTCCAACCAGAATAAAAGATCCCATTGACGCGGCCAATCCCATGCATATTGTATGGACCTCTGGTCGTACAAATTGCATAGTATCATAAATGGCTATTCCGGGTATTATCCATCCACCAGGGGAGTTTATAAACAAATACAGATCTTTAGTCTCATCCTCGATACTGAGATATACCATAAGACCAATAAGTTGATTCGAGATCTCGCTATCAACCTCTTGGCCTAAAAAAAGTAATCTTTCTCGATAAAGTCGGTTGAGTAGGGTAAAATTGTATTCCTTAGGAACCGTACATGCACCTTTTGATGCATACGGTTCAAAAAAATTGCGAAGAAAAGAATCAATGTATAGATTCCAGTCCTCTTTCTTTTTCGGGTTTTTCTAATTTTTTAATGAAAGGGCTTTTTCTTCGATTTTTCAATAAAGATGAATTTTGATTTCTTCTTTGAATTTTGATTTCTTCTTTGATAATATAAAAAAAGGGTAAATAAACTTATCGAATTAACTTCTCATTGATGTATTCTTTCATCGAAATTCAATCCCAATTACGATGGTATTTTCTTGTTCCTGAATGGGTCTCTTTCATCTTTTTAGGTTTATGCTCTACTCCGGGTAAAGATTCGCCCGATTTTGATTTGCACATATAGGACAAATCTTCCCATCACCATTTCTTTTTGTTATGACTTTACAAATAATCATTTATGATACACATAGTAATCATAGATATATTACCAATTGGGTTTTTTTTTTAAACGGAGCCTGGATACTTCATTTTTTTCGTCCAGCCAAAGCCAACCATAAATTATTCTAATTGATATAATTCTATGAATTCCCCCAAATAATGCATTTAATTGCATTTCACGCTCCAATTTTTCGATAATTCAATTTCTCTTTCTTGGGCGAAACAGAGGATATCTCGGTCGGGGGAGAGAATGGGGAAATCCCATATGACCCAAGATATCTGACAAGTCGCACTATACGTCAACCCAAGATGCATCTTCCTCTCCAGGACTTCGGAAAGGTACTTTTGGAACACCAATAGGCATGGATTGAAAGAAAAAAGAACTAAATACTATATTTCACTTTGATGTGGAAACGTAACAATATGGTTTTATTGTCTTTATTTTTCTTGTCTTTATAATATTGGCTTTATCATATTTATTTTATCCATAGATTAGAAAAATTTAGAAAGAAAGACAAAATAAATAAAGGAAATTTTTTACGAATAGATCCTTCTAATGATAAATGAAGGATGGACAAATTTTCTCATAGAAAATGGTATCAATCCACCATTGCATATTGGTACTTATCGAATATAGAATAAATCTGTTTCTCTTTGTTCTTACGAACAGAATTCTTCCATTATTACGAATAGAATATAGAATCAATATTAACCTAACCCTTGTTAGGAAAAAATCCCCTGAACAGGGGAAGTCTATAGGATAATCATAGTATAATTTTTTCCAATGCAATAAAGTTACGTAGTGTCTATTTTTCTTCGATAAAGGGGTATTTTCCATGGGTTTGCCTTGGTATCGTGTTCATACCGTTGTATTGAATGATCCCGGCCGGTTGCTTTCCGTTCATATAATGCATACAGCTCTGGTTGCTGGTTGGGCGGGCTCGATGGCTCTGTATGAATTAGCAGTTTTTGATCCTTCTGACCCTATTCTTGATCCAATGTGGAGACAGGGTATGTTCGTTATACCCTTCATGACTCGTTTAGGAATAACCAATTCATGGGGGGGTTGGAGTATCACAGGAGGAACTGTAACGAATCCGGGGATTTGGAGTTACGAAGGTGTAGCTGGGGCGCATATTGTGTTTTCTGGCTTATGCTTTTTGGCAGCTATCTGGCATTGGGTCTATTGGGATCTAGAAATATTTTCTGATGAACGTACAGGAAAACCCTCTTTGGATTTGCCCAAGATCTTTGGAATTCATTTATTTCTCTCCGGGGTGGCTTGCTTTGGTTTTGGTGCATTTCATGTAACAGGTCTGTACGGTCCTGGAATATGGGTATCCGATCCTTATGGACTAACGGGAAGAGTACAGCCTGTAAATCCGTCGTGGGGTGTGGAAGGTTTTGATCCTTTTGTTCCGGGAGGAATAGCTTCTCATCATATTGCAGCAGGTACACTGGGCATATTAGCGGGTCTATTCCATCTTAGCGTTCGACCGCCACAACGTCTATACAAAGGATTACGTATGGGAAATATTGAAACCGTACTCTCCAGTAGTATCGCGGCTGTCTTTTTTGCAGCTTTTATTGTTGCTGGAACTATGTGGTATGGTTCAGCAACTACTCCCATCGAATT